CAAAGAATAGTTTAATTCAGAATCCTAGCTTTGGGAGTTAGGGGTAGGAGTTAAAATCTCCTTTCTTTGAGCAAAAGGGAGGATTTTAACCTCCGACGTCCGGTTAACAAGACCGGCGCTCTGACGCTGAGCTACTAGTGCAGGATCATCCAAGGATTTTGTTCTCAGCTCAGCCTGCAAGTGGGAAGAAAACAAGGAATAGGGAGAAGTAGAGGACGGAAGCTACTTGGCCGATAATAATGAAGGGCTGTTCTGCTGGCATACCCCCGATTCAGGTAAGAATGGCTACGTCTGCAATAAGGGTTCAGAATAGGAATTGGGAAACTGGTCGGAATGTTAGAGTTCGCTGTTTTGAAGTGTGCAGGAAGGGAACTACTATAAGTACAAGGATGGAGGCTAGGAGGGCTAGTACTCCTCCTAGTTTGTTTGGAATGGACCGAAGAATTGCGTATGCAAATAGGAAATATCATTCAGGTTTAATGTGAGGTGGAGTAACCATTGGGTTGGCAGGGGTGAAGTTGTCTGGATCTCCTAGGAGGTTAGGGGAGAATAGTGCTAGAGAGGCGAGTGCTACTAGCAGGATCACGAAACCAAGGAGGTCTTTGTAAGAGAAGTATGGGTGGAATGAGATTTTATCTGCATTTGAGTTTAATCCGATTGGATTATTTGAACCTGTTTCGTGAAGGAAAAGAAGGTGAAGAATTGTCATAGCTGCGATGACGAATGGGAATAGGAAGTGGAATGCGAAGAATCGGGTGAGGGTGGCATTGTCTACTGAAAAGCCTCCTCAGATTCATTCAACGAGAGTAGTTCCGACATATGGGACTGCGGATAGGAGGTTAGTAATGACGGTAGCTCCTCAGAAAGACATTTGTCCTCAGGGAAGGACGTAGCCAACGAAGGCGGTCATCATAACTAGGAGTAGGAGTACTACTCCGATGTTTCATGTTTCTTTGTATAGGTAAGAGCCGTAGTAAAGTCCTCGGCCGATGTGGAAGTAGATACAGATAAAGAAGAAAGAGGCCCCGTTTGCGTGGAGGTTCCGGATAAGTCAACCGAAGTTGACATCTCGGCAAATGTGGGCTACTGAGGCGAAGGCTGATTCGACATCAGGGGTGTAGTGTATTGCGAGGAATAGTCCTGTAAGGATCTGAGAAATAAGGCAAAGGCCAAGTAGTGAGCCAAAGTTTCATCATGCAGAGATATTAGAGGGGGTAGGAAGGTCAACTAGTGCGTCGTTAGCGATTTTTAGTAGCGGGTGAGTTTTTCGGAGGCTTGCCATTAGGGTTCTTGTAGTTGAATTACAACGGTGGTTTTTCAAGCCATTAGTCCTGGTTAAAATCCTGGCAGGAATTTATGACTTATATGATGTGTCTGTTATTATTTGGTTTAGTATTAGGGTTAGTTGCGGTTGCTTCTAATCCTTCCCCTTATTTCGCTGCTTTAGGGTTGGTAGTTGTAGCAGGGATGGGGTGTGGAGTTTTAGTGGGGCATGGTGGCTCCTTTTTATCGTTAGTATTATTTTTAATTTATCTAGGGGGAATGCTGGTTGTGTTTGCCTATTCGGCAGCTTTAGCTGCTGAGCCTTATCCTGAAACTTGAGGTAGTCCAGCTGTTGTGTTATATATAGTGATTTATGGTGTAGGGGTTATTTTGGCTTGTACGGCCCTTTGAGGGGGTTGGTATGAAGTCTCTTGGGTACCTGCAGATGATATGGAGGAATTTGCTGTCTTTCGAGGGGATGTTGGAGGGGTTGCTTTAATGTACTCATTAGGAGGGGGGATGCTAGTAATTAGTGCATGAGTACTCCTTCTTACTTTGTTTGTGGTGTTAGAATTGACGCGGGGTCTAAGCCGAGGGACGGTACGAGCAGTTTAGTAGGAGATTAAGAGGGTTGCAAAGGTGAGGGTAAGAAGGAATAGGGCAAGGTAGGTTTTAATTATACCTTGCTGGGCATTGCTTGTTGTGGTAATTAGGGGAAGATTTGATGTGGCTAAAGCTTTAGGGCCTGATTTTTCTAGCCAGGTTTGGTCAACTATTTGACTGGCAATGGCTTGGCCTAGTACTAGGTTAAGTTTAGGTGTGAAGCGGTGGATAATGTGAGGGAAGAAGCCTAGTATATTAGAGAAGTGGTGGGTTGTAAGCATTGGGGTAGGTTTAAATTGTTTGCTTGTTAGGGATGCCAGTTCTAGGGCAATAATTAAGCCTAGAATGGTGACGGCTAGGGCCGCTAGTTTTAGTAGGGGTGGTATGGACATAACTGGTGTTTTTAAAGGGGTAATGTTTGAAGTGATTAGAAGGCCGGCGATAATGCTGCCTCATGCTAGACGTTTGATAGGGTTGATTACTGCTGGGTTGTTTTCGTTGATAGGTGAGAGGGAGTTGAATCGGGGATGTCCCATAGATACGAAGAAGACAACTCGGAGGCTGTAGATGGCTGTGAAGGAGGTGGCAATAAGGGTGAGTGTTAGGGCTCAGGCGTTAAGGTGTGATGTGTTTAGTGCTTCGATGATAGCATCTTTTGAGAAGAACCCAGCTAGGAAGGGCGTTCCTGTTAAAGCCAGGCTTCCTAGGGTTAGGCAGGAGGAGGTGAATGGGGTAAGGCGGTGCATTCCTCCTATTTTTCGGATGTCCTGTTCGTCGTTTAGGCTGTGGATAATAGAGCCAGAGCAAAGGAAGAGCATGGCTTTAAAGAATGCGTGTGTGCAGATGTGTAGGAAGGCAAGTTGAGGTTGGTTAAGGCCAATTGTTACTATCATAAGTCCTAGCTGGCTTGATGTTGAGAATGCAACAATTTTTTTGATATCATTCTGGGTGAGGGCACAGGTGGCGGTGAAGAGGGTGGTTAGGGCTCCTAGGCATAGGCAGAGGGTTAGGGCTGTTTGGTTGTTTTCTATCAAGGGGCTCATTCGGACTAGGAGGAAAATTCCTGCAACAACCATAGTGCTGGAATGCAGTAGGGCAGAGACCGGTGTGGGGCCCTCCATAGCAGAGGGGAGTCATGGGTGAAGGCCGAATTGGGCTGATTTGCCAGTGGCAGCTACGATCAGTCCTAGAAGTGGGAGGGTTAGATCGAAGTTTTTAGCGGTTACGAACATTTGCTGCATTTCTCATGAGTTTAGGTTAGTTGCTATTCATGCTATGGCAAGAATGAGCCCGATATCCCCGACTCGGTTATATACTACCGCTTGTAGAGCAGCTGTGTTTGCGTCGGCTCGACCATACCATCAGCCGATAAGGAGGAAGGATATGATTCCTACGCCCTCCCACCCGATAAAGAGTTGGAACATGTTATTAGCTGTGACTAGAATAATTATAGCGATGAGAAAGACTAGAAGGTATTTAAAGAAACGGTTTATGAAGGGGTCTGCGTGCATATATCATGATGCGAATTCGAGGATTGATCATGTTACGTAGAGGGCAATTGGGGTGAAAATGATTGAATAGTGGTCAAATTTTAAGCTAATATTGATATCAAAGGTTAGGGTGTTTATTCAGGTTCAGTTGGTAATAATAGCTTCGGCCCCCTCGTTCATGAATAGGAAAAGAGGGAGGAGGCTGACAAAAAATGCTAGTTTAACTGCGGTTTTAACCTGCGTAAGGGCCCAGTCGGGGGCTTGGGGGCGAGGGGAAAGGGTTGTAAACACAGGGTATGCTAGTAGTGAGAAGATAATGATTAGGCTTGTTGTTATTATCAGAGAAGTGGGGTGCATAGCTGCTACTTGGATTTGCACCAAGAGTTTCTGGTTCCTAAGACCAGCGGATGAGCTGTTATCCTTTAGAAGCAGTTCGAGTGAGCCTTGGGGTCCAACCAAGGTCGCGAAAATTAGCAGTTTCCGTTACTGGCGAGTCTCTCTCGGTAAATAAGAGGATTTTAACCCCTATCTTTAGAGCCACAGTCCAATGTTTTATGTTAAACTATATCTACAGGCGGTTCAGCCTCAAATTAGCTCGGGTTTGAGGATAAGGAGGATAAGGGGGAGAAGGTGCAGGGCAATGAGTAGATGTTCTCGAGAGTGTGAGGGGTCTAAGGCGATGATGTGTGCGGGAAGTGGGCCTCGTTGGGTCATTAAGAACATGTAAAGTGAGTATCCGGCAGTAATTAGGGTCCCTGCCCCTGTTAATGCCAGGGTTCAATGCGATCAGTTGAATAAGGAGGTGAGGATCATGATTTCCCCCATGAGATTAGGGAGAGGGGGTAGTGCTAAGTTAGCGAGGCTGGCAATAAATCATCATGTTGTTATAAGGGGTAATACTATTTGCAGTCCTCGTGCCAGAACCATTGTTCGGCTATGTGTTCGTTCGTAGTTAGTGTTGGCTAAGCAGAAAAGAGCGGAGGAGGTTAGTCCGTGGGCAATCATAAGGATAAGGGCTCCCGTAAAGCCTCAGGGTGTTTGGATTAGAATGCCCCCTGCTACAAGTCCTATGTGGCTTACGGATGAATATGCGATTAGAGATTTTAGATCTGTTTGGCGGAGACAGATTGAGCCTGTTATAATAACTCCTCAGAGGGCAAAGACAATAAAGGGGTAGCTGAGTTCTTTGGTAAGAGGTTCTAGTATAATCATCATCCGCATTATTCCGTAACCTCCTAGTTTTAGGAGTACGGCTGCAAGAACCATTGAACCTGCAATTGGGGCTTCTACGTGTGCTTTGGGGAGCCAGAGGTGGACTCCGTACAGAGGTATTTTCACTAGGAAGGCTAGTAGGCAGCCTGCTCACCATAGTTTGTCTGCGTAAGACATGAGTTGTAGGGGAGGGGCATATTGAAGTGTTAATAGGGAGAGGGTTCCTGTGCTGTTTTGAAGGAGGAGTAAGGCAACTAATAGTGGAAGAGAGCCTGCTAGGGTATAAAATAGGAAGTAAGTCCCTGCATTTAAACGTTCTGTTTGATTGCCTCATCGGGTGATGATTACTAGTGTTGGGATTAGAGTGGCTTCGAATATGATGTAAAATATGATGATTTCGGTTGCACTGAATGCCAGGATAAGGAAGAATTGTAAGGAGGTTAGCAGGGTAATATACATCCGTTGGCGGTTAATAGGCTCTTGGGCTGTATGGTTCTGGCTGGCCAGAATTATTAATGGGAGGAGTCAGCAAGTAAGAACAAGCAGAGGAGTTGATAATGGGTCTGTGGCCATGTAGAGATTGAGGGATGTTCATCCTGTCTCTGAAAGACTTTCCAGCCAAGTAAGGCTAGCCAGTGCAATAATGAGGCTGTGGGCGAGGGTTGTAGGCCATAGTCATTTTGGGGGCGTAAGCCAGGTTGTTGGTACGAGCATTAGTGTTGGGATGAGGATTTTTAGCATTGTAGGAGGTTTAGGCTCTGTAGTCGGTCACTTCCGTGGGTACGAGAGGTGGCAACTAGCAGGGCGAGGCCTGCGCTTGCTTCACAAGCTGAGAAGGCTAGTAAGAGTATGGGAGAGGCGGAGAAGTTGGTTGAATCCAGTTGTAGGGTTCAGATTGAAAGAGCAATAAAAAGGGATAGTATTATAGCCTCCAAGCATAAAAGGGCTGAGAGGAGGTGGGTTCGATGGAATGCTAGGCCTGTCAATCCTAACATAAAGGTAGTTGAGAAAGCAAAGTGAACGGGAGTCATTAGGCAATTATGGACTTTAACCACAAGTTCTTGAGCCGAAATCAAGTGTTTTTCTTAGACTAATTACCTTATTCAGCTCATTCTAGGCCTCCTTGTAGTCACTCGTAGATTAGGCCGAGCGTTAATAGGACTAAGACGGTGGAGGCTCAGAGGAAGGTGGACAATGGTGACGGTAGCTGGTCTCCTCATGGGAGGGGTAGTAGAAGGGCAATTTCTAGGTCGAATAGAAGGAAGAGGATGGCCACGAGGAAGAATCGGAGTGAGAATGGCAGGCGGGCGGACCCCAGGGGGTCAAATCCGCATTCGTAGGGGGAGAGTTTTTCGTGGTCTGGTGTTATTTGTGGTAGTCAAAATGACACTACGGCTAGGACAGCGGAGAGTGCGGCGGCAATTGTGATGATTGTTGTGATTAGACTCATTATCTTTCCTTGGATTTTAACCAAGACCTGGTGATTGGAAGTCACTTATACTGAGCTGATACTAGAAAGATTAAGATCCTCATCAGTAGATTGAGACGTATAGGAATAGTCAGACGACGTCTACGAAGTGTCAGTATCAGGCGGCTGCTTCGAATCCGAAGTGATGGTCAGATGTGAAATGGTAGCGGATTTGTCGGAGTAGGCAGACAGCTAAGAATGTGGAACCAATAATAACATGGAGCCCGTGGAAGCCTGTGGCTACGAAGAATGTTGAGCCGTATACTCCGTCTGCGATTGTAAAAGGGGCTTCGTAGTATTCCATAGCTTGAAGGAATGTAAAATAAAATCCTAGTAAAATTGTTAATGCTAGGGATTGGATTGCTTCTTTTCGGTTTCCTTCCATAATGCTGTGGTGGGCTCAGGTAACTGTAACTCCAGAGGCAAGTAGGACTGCTGTGTTTAGTAGTGGCACTTCAAATGGATCTAGGGTGGTTAGGCCTGTGGGTGGTCAGCAGCCTCCTAGTTCAGGGGTGGGGGCAAGGCTAGAATGGTAGAAAGCTCAGAAGAATCCTAGGAAGAAGAAGACTTCAGAGGTGATGAATAGAATTATACCATATCGGAGTCCTTTTTGGACAGGAGGGGTATGGTGTCCTTGATAGGTACCTTCTCGGATAATGTCTCGTCATCATTGGTATATTGTAAGGAGCAGAAGGGCTGTTCCGACAGTTATTAGTGTTGTAGAGTGGAAGTGAAATCAGATAGCGAGGCCTGACGTTATTAGTAGGGCAGCAACTGCACCTGTTAATGGTCAAGGGCTGGGGTCAACTATGTGGTATGCGTGTGCTTGATGGGCCATTAGACGTTTTCTTGTAGGTAGAGGCTTAGGAGTAGGACAAATACGTAAGCTTGGATTATTGCGACAGCGACTTCTAGAAGTGTTAGAAGGAAAAGTAGGGTTGCTGTTAGGATTGCCACAGTTGGCATTAGTGGTAGAAGGACAGTTGCTGCTGTAGCGATTAGTTGAATTAAAAGATGTCCAGCCGTTAGGTTGGCTGTTAACCGCACTCCAAGTGCTAAGGGTCGGATGAATAAGCTAATTGTTTCGATGACAATTAGTACTGGGATGAGTAGTGTAGGTGTTCCTTCTGGAAGGAGGTGGCCTAGGGCTTCTGTTGGTTGGTTTCGCATACCAATAATAACAGTTGCTAATCAGAGGGGGAATGCAAGTCCCATGTTGAGAGATAGCTGAGTAGTAGGGGTAAATGTGTATGGAAGGAGTCCTAGTATATTTAGGGAAATTAGGAATAACATTAGGGAGGTTAATAGGACGGCTCATTTGTGGCCGGGCAGATTAACAGGTATAAAGAGTTCGTGGGCAAATCGGCCGATGAATCAGTTTTGAAGGGTTAGAAGCCGGTTGTTTAGTCATCGGGATGTTGGTGTTGGGAAGAGGACTCAGGGGAGGGTTAAGGCTAGGGCCATTAAAGGAATGCCTAGGAAAACAGGGCTCATAAATTGGTCAAAGAAGCTTAGTGTCATGGTCAGTTTCAAGGTTCCCCTTTAGGTTTTTCTGTGCTTTGGGGTGTTGGTTCATTTGGGAATGAGTGGGCTATAACTTTTGGAGGGATAATGATTAGGAATACTAATCATGAGAAGACTAGGATGGCAAGCCAGGGTGCGGGGTTGAGTTGGGGCATGCCGCTAGGGGTGGTTGGGAGTCACCAATCTTTAGCTTAAAAGGCTAATGCTATGCCCGGTTTAGCTTCTTAGCGAGGCGTCTTCAAGTATTAGGGATGATCAGTTTTCAAAGTGCTCTAGTGGAACTGCTTCAACTACGATAGGTATAAAGCTATGGTTGGCCCCGCAAATTTCAGAGCACTGACCATAAAAGACTCCTGGTCGGGATGCGATAAAGGCTGTTTGGTTTAGTCGTCCAGGGACTGCATCCATTTTTACTCCAAGAGAAGGGACTGCTCATGAGTGGAGGACATCGTCGGCAGAAATTAGGATTCGGATGGGTGATTCAACTGGGATCACTATTCGGTGGTCTGCTTCAAGTAGTCGGAACTGACCAGGGGCTAAGTCTTGTGTAGGGATCATGTATGAGTCAAAGCCTAGGTCTTCGTAGTCTGTATATTCGTAGCTTCAGTATCACTGATGCCCGACAGCTTTAATTGTTAGATGGGGGTCGTTAATTTCGTCCATAAGGTAGAGAATGCGTAGGGAGGGAAGGGCAATAAGGATAAGAATAATAGCTGGGAGAATTGTTCAGATGATTTCGATTTCTTGGGAATCTAGGATATATTTGTTAGTGAGTTTGGTTGAGACTATCGCCACAATAATGTAAAGTACCAGTGTGCTGATCAGAAAGACGATTATCAGGGCGTGGTCATGGAAGTGAAGAAGTTCTTCTATAACAGGTGAAGCTGCATCTTGGAATCCTAGCTGCGAGGGATGTGCCATTGTTTATGCAAGATACGCGGGGTTTTAACCCACAACTCTGCCTCGACAAGGCAGTGTAATAACTAGTTTTACTAGTATCTTATGAAGAAAGTGACAGAGCGGTGATGTGGCTGGCTTGAAACCAACATATGGGGGTTCGACTCCTCCCTTTCTCGTTAGTCTGATTGGACTAGAACGAATGCAGGCTCTTCGAATGTGTGGTATGGCGGAGGGCAGCCGTGTAGTCATTCAATGTTAGTTGAAGTTAGTTCTACTGACATTACTTCACGTTTGGCAGCGAAAGCTTCTCAAATAATAAATAGGAACATAATTACTGCTACTAGGGAGATAAGGGATCCAATAGAGGAAATTGTGTTTCAAAGGGTGTAGGCGTCTGGGTAGTCTGAATACCGTCGAGGCATTCCTGCTAGTCCTAGGAAGTGCTGTGGGAAGAATGTAAGGTTGACACCTACAAACATTACTCCGAAGTGGATTTTAGTTCATGTGCTGTGAAGGGTGTATCCTGTGAATAGTGGGAATCAGTGTACGAAGGCGGCAACAATGGCGAATACAGCTCCCATAGATAGTACGTAGTGGAAGTGGGCTACTACGTAGTAGGTGTCGTGTAGAACGATGTCTAGAGATGAATTGGCCAGGACAATACCTGTTAGCCCTCCAACTGTAAAGAGGAAAATAAAGCCAATGGCTCATAGCAGAGGGGTTTCTCACTTAACAGCTCCTCCGTGAAGGGTTGCAAGTCAGCTAAATACTTTTACACCAGTTGGAATTGCGATAATTATAGTTGCGGATGTAAAGTATGCCCGTGTGTCTACGTCCATTCCTACCGTGAACATGTGGTGGGCTCATACGATGAACCCTAGTAGGCCGATGGCCATCATGGCTCATACCATACCCATGTAGCCGAAAGGTTCTTTTTTACCTGAGTAGTAGGCAACAATGTGGGAGATCATTCCGAACCCAGGAAGAATAAGAATGTAGACTTCTGGATGTCCAAAGAATCAGAATAGGTGTTGGTAAAGGATTGGGTCTCCCCCTCCTGCAGGGTCGAAGAAGGTTGTATTTAGGTTTCGGTCTGTAAGGAGCATTGTAATACCAGCGGCAAGGACTGGAAGGGAAAGTAGGAGAAGAACAGCTGTAATTAGTACAGCTCATACAAACAGTGGTGTTTGATACTGAGAAATAGCTGCAGGTTTCATATTGATAATTGTTGTGATGAAGTTAATTGCCCCAAGAATTGAGGAAACCCCCGCTAAGTGAAGTGAGAAAATAGTTAGGTCAACTGATGCCCCTGCGTGGGCTAGGTTGCCGGCAAGGGGAGGGTAGACTGTTCAACCGGTTCCGGCTCCAGCCTCAACTCCTGAAGAAGCTAGGAGCAGAAGGAAAGAAGGGGGAAGGAGTCAGAAGCTCATGTTGTTCATTCGTGGGAATGCCATGTCGGGGGCTCCGATCATTAGAGGAATAAGTCAGTTTCCAAATCCTCCAATCATAATTGGTATTACTATAAAGAAAATCATTACGAAGGCATGGGCCGTAACGATTACATTGTAGATCTGGTCGTCCCCAAGAAGGGCACCTGGTTGGCTTAGTTCAGCTCGGATGAGCAAGCTTAAGGCCGTGCCAACTATTCCAGCTCATGCACCGAATACTAGATAGAGGGTGCCGATGTCTTTATGGTTGGTTGAGAAAAATCAGCGTGTGATTGCCACAGGTAGGATGGCTGAGTTAAGCGGTGGATTGTAGCCCCATATACAGAGGTTTGAGCCCTCTTCTTACCAAGCCCTGAGGTGTATTGACATGTAAGATTGCAAATCTTAAGGAGCAGACTAACCGTCTGCCGGGGCTTTCCCCGCCTTCCTTTTTTAAAAGGCGGGGAAAGGTTAGACGGATGCTCGCTGGTTTGGGCGCTTAGCTGTTAACTAAGAGTTTGTAGGATCGAGGCCTGCCTGTCTAGGAAAGGCTTTAGCTTAATTAAAGTGTCTGTTTTGCATGCAGGAGATGTGGGGTAATGTCCCGCAAGTCTTATCAGGGTCTGGGGGATTTTCACCCCCGCTGAGGACTTTGAAGGCCCTTGGACTATGTTATCCTAAGTCCCTTAGAGGGTGAGGATTGCTGTAATGGCAGGGGTAAGGGGTAGAAGGGCAAGGGTAGCTACAAGGGATGTGGCTACGGGCAGGGTTGACTGTAGGGAGGGGAGGCGTCATGAGGCTGTTCCGCTTAGGTTGTTAGGGGACATGGTTAGAGTTATTGCGTAGGACAGTCGTAGGTAGAAGTAGAGGCTGAGTAAGGCGCTTAGGGCCGCTAGGGTTGCCACGGGGGCCAGATCTTGCTTTGACAGTTCTTGCAGGATTAGTCATTTTGGTATGAAACCTGTGAGTGGTGGAAGACCACCTAGGGACAGGAGAACTAGAGGGGTAAGTGATGTAAGTGCTGGGGCTTTTGCTCAGGAGGTGGCTAGAGTGTTGATGTTTGTTGCTTTGTTTAGTTTAAAAACAAGAAAGGCTGAGAATGTTATAATAAAGTAAGTGAGGAGAGTTAGGAGGGTGAGTGAGGGGGAGAATTGTAGGATGAGGATCATTCAGCCAAGGTGGGCAATTGATGAGTAGGCTAGGATTTTTCGTAGCTGGGTTTGGTTTAGTCCACCTCATCCGCCTACTAGGGTCGAGGCTACGCCAAGCACAATTAGGAGGGTGGGATTTGTTGGATGGATTTGTAGGATGAGGGCGAAGGGGGCGAGTTTTTGTCAAGTAGACAGGATCAGCCCTGTTGTAAGGTCTAGACCTTGAAGGACTTCTGGAAGTCAGGCATGAACTGGGGCTAGCCCAATTTTTAGTGCGAGCGCCAGCATGATCATGGTAGTAGGGATAGGGTGTGTTATTTGTTCAATGTTTCATTGCCCAGTGAGTCAGGCGTTAGTGGTGCTGGCGAAAAGTAGTATGGCAGCGGCAGTGGCTTGTGTGAGGAAATATTTAGTGGTAGCTTCGACTGCTCGGGGATGGTGGTTTTGTGCCATTAGTGGGATAATGGCGAGGGTATTTATCTCAAGGCCCATTCATGCGAGGAGCCAGTGTGAGCTTGCAAATGTAATTGTGGTTCCCAGGCCTAGGCCGAACAGGAGGGTGGCTAAGATGTACGGGTTCATTAGTAAAAGAAGGATTTTAACCAACATGTTTGGGGTATGGGCCCAAAAGCTTAATTAGCTGATTTTACTAGGAAGTGGTGTAGTGGAAGCACAAAGAGTTTTGATCTCTTTAGGTAGGGTTCGAACCCCTTCTTTCTAAGGAGTCGGGGGGACTTTAACCCCCATAGTTCACTCTATCAAAGTGGCCCTTAGGCTTCAGGCACGACTCCGGCGTTATAGTTGAGGTGGTAAGCCTGCAAATGCAATGGGGAGGGCGAGATGTCAAATTACCAGGGCTAGTGTTAGGGGTAGGAAGTTTTTTCAGATAAGGTGTATAAGCTGGTCGTATCGGAATCGTGGGTAGGAGGCTCGCACTCATAGGAAGACTATTGAGAGGAGGGCAGCTTTAATCATTAGGTTGGTAGCGGTTAGCTCTGGAATTGTTGGGATGTGGGATGCCCCTAAGAAGAGTGTGGCGGAGAGTGTGTTCATGAGTAGGATATTTGCATATTCTGCCAGGAAGAATAAGGCGAAGGGACCTCCTGCATATTCAACGTTAAAGCCTGAGACCAGTTCTGATTCTCCTTCGGTGAGGTCAAAGGGTGCCCGGTTTGTTTCTGCTAGGGTAGAAATGTATCATATTGCAGCTAATGGTCAGGCGGGAATAATTAGTCAAATTGCTTCTTGGGCGATGTTAAAGGTTTGTAGGGTGAAGCCACCCGTAAAGATGATGGCGTTTAGAAGAATGAGTCCGAGGCTGACTTCGTATGAAATGGTTTGGGCTACGGCCCGCAGGGCCCCGATAAGGGCATATTTAGAATTAGATGCTCAGCCTGAGCCTAAAATAGAGTAGACGGCAAGGCTTGATAGGGCCAGGATGAATAGAATTCCTAGGTTGAGGTCAGTGACGGGGTATGGGAGGGGCATTGGAGCTCAGAGGGTTAGTGCGAGCGTTAAGGCAAGTATAGGGGCAAGCAGGAATAGGACAGGGGAGGAAGTTGAGGGTCGGACAGGCTCTTTAATGAATAATTTTACCCCGTCCGCAATTGGTTGAAGAAGTCCGTAGGGTCCAACGATATTTGGGCCTTTTCGTAGTTGTATGTAGCCTAGTACTTTTCGTTCAATGAGGGTGAGGAAGGCTACGGCGAGAAGGACTGGTACGATAAAAGCCAGGGGGTTGAGAATATGGGTTATTAGAGCGGTAATCATAGTTGGGGAGAGGACTTGAACCTCTGTGAAAAGGGCTTAGGTCTTTTGCAATAACCGGGCTCTGCCACCCCAACATGCCATTATCTTGGGCGTGGAGGGGTATGCCCTTTTGCCTATTTTAGTTGTTTTCAATAGGAGGGGTGAGGCGTGCTTTTAGCATTGGCCTCTTCTTTTCGGTCCTTTCGTACTAGAAAAGAACATATCATAGATAGAAACTGACCTGGATTACTCCGGTCTGAACTCAGATCACGTAGGACTTTAATCGTTGAACAAACGAACCCTTAACAGCGGCTGCACCATTAGGATGTCCTGATCCAACATCGAGGTCGTAAACCCCCTTGTCGATATGGGCTCTAAAAGGGGATTGCGCTGTTATCCCTAGGGTAACTCGGTCCGTTGATCGGCGTTGCCGGATCTTATTGGTCAGATATTCTGTTTTTTAGAGCTGCAGCTCTTGGTTGTAGGAGGTAGTACTCCCATTCCACGTGGGGGTTTTTTATTTCCCCGCGGTCGCCCCAACCAAAGACATGGGGGTATGATTCATTTGGTTTAGTCCTTTGTTTAGGGGTGTTTGACATGATATGCCTTGGTGTCTAAAGCTCCATAGGGTCTTCTCGTCTTATGGTTATATCCCCGCTTCTGCACGGGGAGATCAATTTCACTGACTAGAAAAAGGAGACAGTTAAGCCCTCGTAATGCCATTCATACAGGTCTCCATTTAAAAGACAAGTGATTGCGCTACCTTCGCACGGTTAAAATACCGCGGCCGTTAAACATATAGTCACAGGGCAGGCTGGACCTCTTATTCTTTGTTTTTGCAAGAGGCGATGTTTTTGGTAAACAGGCGAGGCTTGGTATGTTTGCCGAGTTCCTTCTTTTTCTTTTAGTCTTTCCTTAATGGCACACCAGTGTGGGGTTAACGGTTGTTTTTTGGATGGTTTTCTGGTTGCTTACTTGTTGTTCATTGCCCTCTTTGTTTGGGGCCGTTAAGTTTCGGTGGGGGTTCGTTCCGATTTACACGTGTGCAAGGAGAGAGGCGGAGGCTCTCTTGTTACTCATATTAGCATGTGCACTCTCATGTATGCATGAGATGGCCTGATAATATTAGGGGGTTGGGATATGGTTATCTGAATATGTGGGAAGGTGTAATGCTTGAGCTTTAACGCTTTCTGTAAGGATGGCTGCTTTTAGGCCCACCTGGGCATTGTTACCTTGGGTAAATATGATCTTTACCCTCCTGGAAAAGTTGTATCTTGTCTCAAAGGGGCTGTACCCCCTTTGATTAACTCTCTAGGCTTCTTTAGTGCATCGGTAGGGGTAAGACCGCGGTGAATAGAGAAGCCTGGAGGCTGAACTCCTATCCAATTCTCAGGCAACCAGCTATAACTAGGTTCGGTAGGTCTGTCACCTCTACTCAAAGCTCTTCCCACTCTTTTGCCACAGAGACGGGTTTGCCCTATTGATAGGCTGTCTTGGAGTAGCTCACCTAGTTTCGGGGGTCCAAACTAAAGTTCTCTTTGCTTGGGTAGTACTAGCTAAATCATGATGCAAAAGGTACGAGGTAAAATCTCTGCTTTTTTAGGCTTTACTGGGTTATTTCATTTCTCTTTCAGCGTTCCCTTGCGGTACTTTCTCTATCGCTCCAATAGTTCCTTTTCTGTCGCCCATACTAGGGGGGTAAAATGGTTTGTTTATAGGAGGAGTAGTGTGTTTGGGGTTATTTATATTGGGTTGTTGTTTTTGTTTGGGTGGGCTAGCTGGTCAGCATCAGGGTAATCCGGTTTGCACGGATGACTTTTCAGTGTAAGGGAAATGCTATTCTATATTAGCTATACTCTGATTTTTCCAAGTGCACCTTCCGGTACACTTACCATGTTACGACTTGCCTCCCCTTCGCAGTTAAAGCGTTTTAGATATATAAATTGGTAAGCTTGGGGAGAGTGACGGGCGGTGTGTACGCACTTCAGAGCCGATTTCAGTGGAACACTCTATTTTCCACTTACTGCTAAATCCTCCTTCAGATGAACGTTTTCAGTGCATCGTTCGTATTCGCTATGTTAGCGAATGTAGCCCATTTCTTCCCCTCTCATGCGCTACACCTCGACCTGACGTTCTGGGCGGTGCCAATTTTGCTTACTATTAGACCTTCACAGGGTAAGCTGACGACGGCGGTATATAGGCGGGAGAAACAAGGGAGGGTGAGGTTGAACGGGGGTCATCGGTTATAGAACAGGCTCCTCTAGGGGGATCTAAAGTACCGCCAAGTCCTTTGGGTTTCAAGCTAATGCTCGTAGTACCCAGGCGGATAGAGGGTGTAAAATTCTATCAATGTTTACGGCTAGGCATAGTGGGGTATCTAATCCCAGTTTGTGTCATAGCTTTCGTGGAGTCAGGGTTTATAAAGCCACTTTCGTGGTGGGGCTTCGTGCCTTCGGATGCGTATAACTGCCCTGAAGGTGTTCGGCTTTAGTTTTCGTGTACCTTAACCACGCTTTACGCCGGTGTCTGTCAACTTGGGCCTCTCGTATAACCGCGGTGGCTGGCACGAGTTTTACCGGCCCTCTTAGCTTTAACTAAGTCAAGTTTTCACTTATAGCTTAAGGTTTATCACTGCTGAGTTCCCTTGAGGGTGTGGCTAAGCAAGGCGTCATGGGCTTTCGTTGGGTGTGCCTGATACCAGCTCCTTGTTTTCGGGCGGAAAACTGTGGGGCATTCTCACAGGGTCGCGGATACTTGCATGTGTAAGTTTAGCTAGAGTTGACAGTAAAGTCAGGACCAAGCCTTTGTGCCTGCGGGGCTTTCTAGGGCCCATCTTAACATCTTCAGTGTTATGCTTTAGTTAAGCTACGCTAGCGTGCGTAATATTTACAATAATGTAAATAGATACGTTTTGGGCCATAAAATACCCCACTCGAGATTTTCCTGTTTACGGGGGGTTTACAGGAGTGTTAATGATATCACGAGTTTAGGGGGGTAGGGGGGTTTAACGCGCAAAAGCCGAGAGGGGGTGTCTTAGATATTTTACGGGTAATATTATCATTATGCTCGTGATATCCTCTTATGTGGTTATTTAGGTAATAGGAATTAAGCCATGCAGACTATTTACCCTGCAAGCAAGAAAATGTTCTACCTTGTTGATCATTGTTGCATTTGCACTGTGAGATGTCAAGTGAAAGGAAGGAGAGAAAAAAATAACCTGACCCCCTAGAGAGAACGCCCGGCATGTGGCTTAATGAATCTCATGTACTCCACCAATAACTTATGCAAGCGTCGATGAAAGAATGGGGAATGTTACCAGGCTAGGGCCCTGAAGTAGGAACCAAATGCCAGGAATAATTCACTAAGTGTTACCCCCACAATCATTGTCCCTCACCTTCAATAACCGTATGCATTAAGAAATGGACTGGATGGTAGGCTCTTACTGCGCTTAAGTTTACGAGATGTCAGAGATGAGGAGACTTGGTATGGCTTAGACGATTTAGGTTTATGTTAGGTCTTAAATCTCGTTCAATCGCTTGAATTCAAAATGAATGTTGAGGTTTATTTGTATGGTTTATGTAAATCTTCATTATTTATTGACATATGAATGGTTTAGTACTAGTAATGGTTTTAATACATATATGTCCTAAAACATTATTATATATGGTCTATATATGAATATGGTGAAATTACATATATGTACATGCGCAGACATAATCAAATATGCGCGCACGGTGGAA